GGAGAGGATTTAATTATTTCTTTTTTCTTTTGTAAACTCTTTTGCGTTTATTAGTTGAAAACAATTGGGATAATTTTTGGGCTTCTTTTCTTCCCACCAGGAGTAATTGAATGACGAGGAGCCGTATGAGGTGAGAATCTCACGTACGGTTCTGTATAGTGACATTAGAGCTGTCGACTATTCCACGACTACACCAAAAAAACCCAACTCTGCCCTACGTAAAGTCGCGAGAGTTCGACTAACCTCCAAGTTTGAGGTAACGGCTTACATACCAGGCATTGGCCATAACTTGCAGGAACATTCGGTGGTCCTCGTAAGAGGCGGAAGGGTCAAAGACCTACCCGGCGTTAGGTATCACATTGTTAGAGGAACTTTAGATGCTGTAGGGGTTAAGGATCGTAAAAAAGGGCGTTCTAGTGCGTTGCAGAACATTGTCATAACTCGTATCATTGCAATGATTCCGTATCAGTTGTTCTGATATGTTAAATGTGTAGCCGACCCAGCATTGCCAGGGGACTGAAGCCTGCTACTACAGAGATTGATAGAAATTTATTATTATCTATCTATTTTATGAAACAACTTGGTGTCTAAGGTGTTCTATTCCAGCAAATTGAGTTTTACCTGAACTCTCACCTGGAAAATGTTAGGACGTCTCTTCCTCTTGGAACAGGTTTAGATTACGACTACGGAGATTCGGTGAAAGCTTTATGCACATCCACTGATTGGATTGAGAAACCTACGGACATTCCTAGTAAGACAATTGAATTGCAAGATTTTTTTCCTTGTATGTCTAGAAGACTTTGACTTATCCTATCCGTGGAATAGGAAAAAACGGATACCCAATGTGCCATGGGTAAATATGATTTGCACCTTAAATAAAGAAATGGTTCAAAATCTTTTGAATAGTTTCTATTCAATCATGTGGAAAGCTGTATTCGATGAAAGTCGCACGTGCAGTTTGGAGGGAGATCCCCGACTAATCGGTGGATCCACCCTACAATATGGGGTGAAAAAGCCAAAATAGTAGCTTAAGATACAATTGAAATAAAAGAATTGATTCAAATCTGACAGATTTATATTTGTAAACTCGCGTTACATCGGAGCAGTGTAGTGAACAGAAAGAAAAATATCGAATCAGATCCAATTTATCGTAATCGATTAGTAAATATGCTAGTTGATCATATCCTGAAAAATGGCAAAAAATCACTGGCTTATCAGATTTTCCACCAGGCTATGAAGCGGATTAGGTAAAGGACAAATAGGAACCCACTGTCTGTTCTGCGACAGGCAGTGCGCAAGGTAACTCCCGATGTAGTAACAGAAACCAAACGTGTAGGTGGATCAACTTATCGAGTCCCCGTTGAAGTAGTACCGGCAGAGGGAAAAGCTTCGGCTATCCGGTGGTCATTAATCGCGTGTCGAAAACGCTCAGGTCGAAGTATGGCTTTAAGATTGAGCGATGAATCAATGGATGCCGCAAGGAATTCCGGTAGTGCCATACGGAAGAAAGAGGAGACTCATAAAGTTGCGGAAGCGAACAAAGCTTTCGCTCATTTCCGTTAGTTTCAAATTCGTTCCAATCCACAGAATTCCCGTTGTGGATTGGAACCGGGGCACAACCTTTCTTTCGGGGAATCAAAGAATACTATGACTAAATGGTTGGGTGGGTCGTGAACGACGAATAACGGGCGTCTAAGCCACAAGTGGGGATTGGCAACTCCTCCTTTTCTAGCTCGTTAATTATTATACTCCTATTAAACCAGGAGTTTTGCGGGGGGGGGGGGGGGTCCAATCCAGAGTTGTGAAGTGTCTCGCAAAAAGGCTTGACGCATTATCAGTTTTTCAGAGACTGAGTTTGATTTATGCGCGCACCGCATAACGCATAGAGCAAAAATATAGAGCGAAAACCTACTTTTTTTTTTGAAAAAGGAAAGCCTTGCTGTAAAGCGATGGATAACAATTGTTTTAGATATCGAGAAGAAGCCCCCATATTCAATAAATTTGGAAACTCATTTAATTTTGGTTGACACAGATAGGTTTCTGTGATATATTAAAGATTAACAGGCTTACTAGCCTGGGGAATCACTAATTATTTCTTGGAAACCAAAAATTATCATGACCGCAACTTTAGAACGACGCGAAAGCGCAAGCTTATGGGGTCGCTTCTGCGACTGGATCACCAGCACCGAAAACCGTCTTTACATCGGATGGTTCGGTGTCTTGATGATTCCTACCTTGCTAACCGCAACCTCTGTATTCATCATTGCTTTTGTCGCAGCTCCTCCTGTAGATATTGATGGTATTCGTGAACCCGTTTCTGGTTCTTTGTTATACGGTAACAACATTATCTCTGGTGCTATCATCCCTACTTCTGCAGCTATTGGGTTACATTTCTACCCAATCTGGGAAGCAGCTTCTGTCGATGAATGGCTTTACAATGGTGGCCCTTACGAACTTATCGTTCTTCACTTCCTACTTGGTGTAGCTTGCTACATGGGTCGCGAATGGGAACTAAGCTTCCGTTTAGGTATGCGTCCTTGGATTGCTGTTGCATACTCGGCTCCTGTCGCAGCTGCTGCCGCCGTTTTCTTGATCTACCCAATTGGTCAAGGAAGTTTCTCTGACGGTATGCCTCTAGGCATTTCTGGTACTTTCAACTTCATGATTGTCTTCCAGGCCGAGCACAATATCCTTATGCATCCCTTCCACATGTTGGGTGTAGCTGGCGTATTCGGCGGCTCTCTATTCAGTGCTATGCATGGTTCTTTGGTAACTTCTAGTTTGATCAGAGAAACAACTGAGAATGAGTCTGCTAATGCAGGTTATAAGTTCGGTCAAGAAGAAGAAACCTACAATATCGTAGCTGCTCACGGCTATTTTGGTCGTCTGATCTTCCAATATGCTAGCTTCAACAATTCTCGTTCTCTACACTTCTTTTTAGCTGCTTGGCCCGTGGTAGGTATCTGGTTCACCGCTTTAGGCATTAGCACCATGGCTTTCAACTTGAATGGTTTCAACTTCAACCAATCCGTGGTTGACAGCCAAGGTCGCGTTATAAACACCTGGGCTGATATCATAAACCGGGCTAACCTAGGTATGGAAGTCATGCATGAACGTAACGCTCATAACTTCCCTCTAGACTTGGCTTCCGTTGAAGCTCCTTCTATAAACGGGTAATATCCGTCTGGTTATGCAGCACAACTGGATACCAGATCTCTCACCTTCAGAGGAGGAGATTTGGTGTCCAATGAAGTAAAGGTTTGTGCGATAGAACGTATGGGAAAGAGGATAACAGCTTGTCACAATTTTATGATTCTAAGTATCTAACCTTGAATTTTGAAAAGCATTTGAAATATCCCTCTGGGATGGGATTTAATAGATTACTTCGTAATCTACTCCGATTTGCGGAATGCTTGCAATCCATCACCCCAATAAAAGGGAGTGAAAGCGTATTCCTCATTTCAAAGATTTCCTATTGTCTTGTTATATACATACAGTTAATATGTATGTGTACCAATCGAAGAACCTATCTAGCTTTCTTAACGGATAGATCCCGTTCCCGTCCGGCAGAGGGGGCCAGCTAAATCAACAGAGGGGGCGGACGTAGCCAAGTGGATCAAGGCAATGGATTGTGGATCCATCACGCGCGGGTTCAATCCCCGTCGTTCGCCCATCCAATTGGGTAATCCAATCCTATCGCTCTGCTCTGGAACAAAGAAGACTTATTACGGTAGCTGATTGAGATATGTGTAAGTCTCTTCGACAATAACAGTTTAGAATTCCCGATCTAATTAAAGTTTTGGATACGACTCTTCACAGAAATCACTATTTCGTTTGAAATATTTCTTTCATCCCATCTTGAAATTTTCAAAATCCTTGGTATAATAAATGTGGGAAATAGAAAGTGTCTATCGCGTAGAATTAATATGAAAAGAGAAAGAAAGGTAAAAAAGATGGCAAAAGAAAGAGCGGGAAGTCCATATTTTTCATCTGAAATCTCAGAGTTAATAGGAGTCAGTCTATTAGACCACTTCTTCAAATCATTGAAAAACCAACATCTCAAAGAATTTTTCATTAGCCCATCTTCCAACTATGAACCTTTTATCAGATTCTCTGACTTGTGATTTCTGAGTTCACTATTTTTACGCAATCTGCGTAATTCACTAAAAGGAGATAGCGGCATCAACCTGGAGATGCTGATGTTGTTAACAATACCAATATCTATGCATTGTCTGAGTGACAAAAGGTCGATCGAAAAAAGTTTTATAGTAGCGGAAGTCATTAATGGGGGTGACGGAGTGATCAAGGAGCAGGCAGAGAATTCTGGTAACTTTTCCTGCAACTGCTTTCCCCGATTCGAAAGATCTTTATCTGTTGAAAAGAATGGAAAGAGGGGAGTACTTCTTTCCCACTACTTAAGTTTGAACGAAGATATTCCTGTAGGTTCAACGAAAAAAGAGAAGCAAGTTCGTTATGATGTGATGACTCATCTGGTTTGCGGTAGATGGAAGGCATGCATAGTGAGGGATTCACTCCTTGATATATCCAACAAGGATGATACTGAGGGGATTCAAGTATTTTTTAGGTTTTGTGGGGATAAGTGTTTACAAAATTCAAGCAGGTTTTTCAAATTCTATAAAGATATATTAGTGTTTAAAAACAACCAAAGTAATTTTGATTCGTTATTCTTTTGGGAAAATCGTAACAAGCGAGATCTGGATCGGTTACAAGCGACACAATTGGGAAACGACTCATTGGGTCCCGCAGTATTAAACTCCCATGACAGAGCGTCACTTGAATCCGGAGATTCAGCAGATCACCGGGGGGATAGATGGGGATTTCATTTTGAGCGAGAAGCCTTTTCCAGCTTGTCTTCATTCACATTTTGTGAAAAGATGACGCCGTTTCGTGGCTGCATATCCAGATTAGATTGTGACAGAAATGGGGAAGGATTTCCCATCCTACACACTTATTCACAAATAAAAAATGAAGTAATAAATCGACTCACCGAATTTCTATCGATAATTGAGAAATCAAATCTGATTTTTAATGGAGCAATAGCTATTGACGTCAGTAATAGCGTTAAATCTGGGAAAGGGTTTCCGTTGAAAACGAGGGGTGACATACCGCTTACTGGAATATATGGCAAAAACCTTGGGCTAGCGGGTGGCAGACGCCTCAACCTCGATGAGATTATTCCAAACTATTTTCAAATACCTTTAGGTATACCTAGAAAAAGAGAAATAAGTAATCGAAGTGAAAATACTACTTTTTTAAACTAATTGAAAGAAAAAGGTCACATACATTCAATATATTCTTTAGTTAGATTGTATCGAAGAAATAGAATCCTATCTCTCTACTCAACATACATGTTTCTTTTCTATGACTATTTCTGCGCATTATCTACTCAATATTTCTTTCAAATCAAATATCGATTAGATATCTGGACGGGGAGCGGGGAGTACGCCGATGTAACAAGAATTGCAACTGAATAAATGGTGTTAAAATGGAAAGATAACGTAGAGCGCCTATTGAACGAATATATTACCAATCAAATTGATGAGTGTAAAAATGTTCAGTCAAACGTGCATAGCTTGCTCAATACGATCGGGGATTCGTCTCTTTCCCCTGTCGGGAAAGTATTAAAATATGATTTGGATAAATCAATTTGCCGTGTATCAATAATAAGGAACAAATTACTAAGTAATAGTAGTGTCAGTCTCGGTAATAACAATCAACAAAACGAAAAAGATTTTCATCGATTTCTCAATGTTTTTTTTCTTTATAAAATGATTGTTGCTAAGGCTACTTGCCAGAAAGCTTTGATATATACCATTGATTATTGCATCGAAAAATTGAATAAGTTCACTGATCTAACTGTCGGTATCGAAGAATTCACCAAGCTAGATCTCATGATATATAATTCTTTATTATATTTATTAGATTATTCCAGTAACGAAAAGATGCTTTTGCTCAAAACAATTCTTGAAAAAGAGAAGAGTTTATCTATTGAATCCAAACTGTTAGTGAGTGAGAAATCGGTAGGCTCTTCAACCGAGCTGGAATCTGCAGTGAATCCTACTTCTCTCGGGTTGCCCCGCATCGAACCCATCCGAGCAGGATTTTCAAGGAATGCTCTTTCCATTACAGGGAAGCAATTCTGGAATCTGTTTCTGCATGATTTAAACCGTGGGGGAGGTTCAGTTAGAGATATTGGTGGGAATACTTCGAGATACATTTATGATCAGGTTAATAAACTAAACTTTCTAGACGACTCACCTGTACGGAACTGTGACGGAAGCAACTTTATTCCGAAAATGAAAAGAAATCTTTTTATTGGGAGATGCAACAGTAGTTATCTCGACGTCTTAGAAAACTTATATGCGGGCTCCAAAGATGAAGCTATCTCATCCAAAACCATCTCATTTATTCATCCCCAACTGTCGGATTCGTTGTCATCCAATTTCTCGAAACAAGCAGCAAGGGAAGTTGCTGGCCACGTACTCACACCAATCCAACTTCTTTTGTTTAATCTGCATAAATCGACAGCATTGGTAACTCATTCAGATGGACTTTCCTATTCTATTTCGGATCTGAAGAGGTTACTGGCGAGTTTGAATTCATCTCCTCGTGAAACGATAGAGTCAGTTTTCTATTTGTGCAGTAGCGATAGAGTTTCTTTGAAGGAGATGTCGCCAAACTCCGATTCATCGTCAGATCGACGACCCCAATATCGCCCCAAGAATCTGGTATTGGATCGGGTCTATCAAAAGAATTTGTCTATTAGGTATTTCTGGGAACCGGAGGAAATGAAAACATCTTATTGGTCGTTAAGACTCCCATTATGCGACGATGTAACATCGAGATCTCTAGCAGAATCAATTGTAAAGGAGGTTGCAAACGAAGATACGGACTTCGCGGATCAATTTATCCGGAAAGAGGCTACTTGTTCATCCCATTTTATTCATTTCAATGAATTATTAAAAGATTTGACTAGATATAAGATCTCTTGGATCTTTTGGAAAAACAATATCGGTGAAAAATGGAGCTTATTTATAGATTATATACCTTGGTTTTTTACCCCCACCTGGTGGAGATACTTCTACGATCTGATTAGAGAAACATATCCAGAAATAGTACTTAAAATAAGTTATGGCTTAACTCATGATTTTAATAGGATTTATAAAGTAATTGCTGAGGATGTAGTAGATGGCGCGAAAGCCTATTTACTCCAAAGAATGCAAAGCCTAGGATTGAGATTCGACAACGATTCTGTCAATACTATAGTATCCGAGACAAGTCTTCTTATTTTCGAAGAAATTCCTGATAAAGCCGAGCTTTTACATTCGGGAGGATGGTCAATATCTCAATTTTCTAATAGATCTATCTTCTATTACTTTATTCTTTCAGTATTCACCGTTCTTGCATTATTCAAACACCCTTTGTCTGCTGTTTCGGGTTTCAATTCCTTTCATTTATGGAAACGTTTCAATACTATTGAATTTTTGACAGATCCAACGTGTCGATCCTATTTGAAAGAGGTAATGTATTCCCCTTCGACAAGCTACATGTCAACGAGAGATCTACTAATCTATTCTTTGAATAGATTGTTGAATTATATAAATAATATATTATTTTTCTTCTTTGTGAAAAATGAACTTGATTCGTGGATATTTCGTAGAGATAGTTCCGATATCCTAGATGATAATAAAGAACCACTGACTGAACATTTAGTGACAAAGAATAGTCTTTATAGGTATGTGTTGAAATTGAATTCCAATTATGATTTATTGGGCAACAATATATCTCACGAACCTTATCTCCAAGAAAGATCTAATGTTTTAGCAAACTTACTTCAAGTATGGCAAAATGATCTATCGAGTCACAAGATCCGTAAGTTGGATCCTGCGGAGAAGTGGGCTTTTTTCGCACCCGAGAGAAATATTCTACTTTCAGTAACAACGAGACGAGTAGGCAGTCTACTAAATACGCCATGTCATGACATACCTATCTCATATCAATCAAAATTATTCCCATCTAAAGGGATTTTACTAGTAGGACCCATAGAAACTGGCCGATCTTCCATTATTAGAGATTTAGCATTCGATTCCTACTCTCCAGTGGTGAAACTACCAATGAAAAAGATGATATACAACGAAGCCTTTTATAATAATCCACGTGGAACTTTCATCTCGAAAGAAAGCGTACATCGAATAATTCTCGTTTTTAAAATGGCAAAAGAGATGTATCCTTGTACACTATGGATTCAAGATATTCATGAATTGAATATTATTCGTTCGTATCATAAGCTAGAAGCTGAGCCCAAATTCTTACTTTGCGAAATATTGAAAAGTATTGGTGACAGGCGCGGCAATTCCAACAGTGTTGTTATCGCTACGACTCACGTACCTGCGAGGATAGATCCAGCTCCAATAGCTCCGAACCGGTTAAACTAATTAATAAATTTTCGAAAATCCAACGGGTATCAACGTCATAAAGAATTATCAATTCTATTACGTATCAAAGGTTGCAAAATGGAGGCTAATCCGCCCCTTCCTATTATTGAAGGTATTGGGTCTGGAACTACGGGTTATAGTAAACGAGATTTATTCCTTCTCGCTAACGAGGCGTTATTGATAGGTACTTCCAAAAGAAGTAAGATTATATGTAGCAACGCAATTGAATTAGCTTTGCATAGACAACATTCGACTGCTAGTGATATGAGCAATGGGATAGAATCCGGTTCCGGATGGGATATTTTTTCCTACGAGATAGCGGAAGCTACTTCGAAGAAGAGTTTGACAAATACTTATCTCACAAATATTGGTCGTAACGAGTTAAAGATGCGATTTTATTATTTGTCTAACTGGTTTGTGGAACCTTCAATAACTAAGTCAACATTTAATGAATTCACTCTATTTTCGCATACCCTAGGGATACTAGCTGGATTAGTAGCTCGCGATTCACTCCAAATGGATATGAGGGAGAAAGAAAATTTCATTGTTATCGACAAACTTGTAGAGAATGACTTGAACCTAGCTTGCGGTGTACTAGAAAACCTATCGACTAATTTCCCACGTTCGGGGATTTGTAAAGACGAAGGTCAACACAGCAACAGTTTTTCCTTTTCCGTTCCTATTGATAAACCCAAGTCTTGTTTAAATGTAACCTCTACAAGCCGTTCTTCTAAATTTGTGAGAAGGGTGGGATTTAGCAGTCGAACCGACTTCGAACTGCAACGGTCACCCAAACTAATAAACTCAGGTCTGATGGGATTGTCGCGTGAGATCACTTGGTCCCATAAGGCTTGGCGTCTCCGTTTCCTGCGAGGCGGGGCTTTTGAGTTGGCGAGGGTATTATCTGAACCCAATCATTTGTATAATTTAATTCTCCTTTACCAAAATTATAATTATATACCCCAAAAAGATTTCGAATTCAATAGGATTAAGGGTGACAAAAGTAAATCGTGTGAGAAAAGCGGATATCTATTTAGTTTTGAAAAATATCCGATTCATTTGAAAGAACAATTTATTGAAAGAATGGAAAACCAGTTGGATAATATGTTGTTACGTGAGCAATTTCTAGAATTGGGAATATCCGGCGACTCATCTAATGAATATGAAACACACTTTAATCGATTCCATGAAACGACTCGACCCTTCGGGTCGCGCTTCATCTGGGACCCCGTGCTTCTGTTCCAGCCAGATCCTAACATTCCTCCCTCACGTCGCAGCTTGTTGCCGACAAAAGAACCGGCGCGGAGGCTTTACACCATTTACGGTATAATAAAGGAGCCAAATAAATTGTCAAATAATCAAATTAAAGATTTTTTTCTCTACCGTGAAGATAATCCGAACCGTGAAGATAATCCGAACCGTGAAGATAATCCGAACCGTGAAGATAATCCGAACCGTGAAGATAATCCAAAATCGGGACCTGACTCATCTATTCAATCTATTAAGCGGTCGAATAATCTCCCTTTGAATGAAGAGGAGCAAAATCCCGAATACGTCAAAGAAATCTCCTTTATGGATATACATCTCCAGTATCCAAATATTTATTGGTTCAATTGCTTTGATTCCTACATGGTAGTAGAAGAGTTCCCAGAGCGATTTCTTCGATTTAGGGTTCTGGTTCATAGAAACAAATGGATGAGGCGAAAACGTTGCCTATTTCAAAATTTTCTTATCTATAATATGTTGCTTGAAACTTATTAATATCTATTCAACCCGTTCTGGTTTGGCGGGGTGTCACTGGATTGAACGACGAAACAATTCTCTCATGAGAGTTCATAGAACAAATCTTAGCCCCATTCTGTCTAAATCTCTGGCAATATAATTAGAAGCTAAATCAGTAAAAGCAAAATCTATTTTTACTTTTACTGATACAAATAACTTTCTCTTTGTAGCACCTGAAAAAAAGAATTAAGGAACTGAAGACTATTGCCTATATGAGTATATTATGAGCCTTTCTGCTTAGAAAAAAGAAGATTGAAAAGCATCAATAGCTTATTCCGTAGGGATTTTGCAAAACAACTTTTTAACCTCACGCTTGGAACAGATCCTTTCTCTTACAAAATTGTGGATTTACCCCCCCCCCCCCAGATGACTGATTGACTCGCCCATTCCAATCGCTCAATACACCGGAATCTGTTGAAGTGGGGCCCCCCAAAACGATCTCTGAATAGGCAGGGTCCTTGCCTTGGGTGAGGGTATTCGGGGGGAGGGGGGGGGCGATGAAAACGCACAAATCTATTTATCTTCACTTTTTAGAGCTGGAAAAAAGGACGATACTTAATCATCCACTGGTTTGTGGGTCGTGAATCAACGCAATATGATTTGGCATATGTGGGAAACAAGGCTATCCAATTATTAGGAATTATCGACGTAGATTAGAACGAATCTCCCCGGGTAGGATTCGAACCTACGACCAATCGGTTAACAGCCGACCGCTCTACCGCTGAGCTACCGAGGAAAGTGGTAGGGGATTCAGTGTCATACACACTCGAAAATCTTTGTCCTTTGAACCACTCCTGAATCTGCAAGACGTTAAGCTTTCTCCAACATTTCATGAAGTTTACTTCACGTACAACCTAACTCCTATTATAGGAGGAGGCGGCGGTGATAGCAATCCCATTTGAATAGAATGGGGTCCCCAAAATCGGGATAGGGGGGCTTGTGGGGTCGATCGAGGTCTAGATCAACCCCACAAGCCCCCCCTACATGATCTTTATCGATCAATCACCAATTAGTACTTCCTATTCCCCCCCTCCAGGAGGCGTAGTAGAATAGCCGCAGGATTCTACCGCCTCGTAGAACAAAGTGATATCTTTGTCTTTGAGGAATAAAAACAGCAAAAAGGAGATAGATTGAGATGGGGGAAATGAAGAATAGTCGGGAGAAATGAACACGAATTGGAGCTTCGTGAAACGAAAGTAGCAGTTTACGGCAAGGGCGGGATTGGGAAATCAACAACTAAAAAAAAACAAGGACACCGACAAAGCGATTCCAATTAATAATCCAAGTAAATGATGAGATATTCTGCCATTTTTCTCACGTCGTAAACTCTCTCCAGCAAACAGACTTGAAGCACCTGCCCCATTAGTAAACCCATCGATGATCCATTGGTCAAAATACGAGACCAACCTACTTAATGACAAAACGCCTTGCTTGAAGTAGATGTCGTAGTAATAGTCAATGTAACCTCGATTTGTAGACCAAGTTCTTATAAGAACTACAAAATTTTTCAAAAAAACTTTATTTATTGGTTTTAATTCTTCAAAGAGTTTTGTATTGGCAGATTCTTTAGATTGACTATAAGCTTTAATAGAAATAAGTGCTCCAATGAAAGGTAGACTAAGGGAGGGAGCGGAATTCTTTAGTATATCTATCAAATTTTCAATATATTTAGTATCTTTTGATATAAAAGGGATAGAAATTAGCCAGTCAAACAAAAGATCCAGACTACCTAAATTTAACGTTGGGTTAACCCCTTTCAACCCAATAAGTATGGTAGGTATTGTGAGAATGATCATAGGCAATAACATACAAAAACTTGATTCTTGAGGGTAAAGCTGGTTCCGATCGGGATAACTCTTAGTCGTTTTTTCATTTTGTGATTCTTCCTTTCCAGGAAGAGACTGGATTACACGGTTTTCCGATTTTAAAATCCAGCCTTCCTGCATATCCGTAGTATGTAAAATATTATCAATTTTTCTTGGACACGAATTTGATTGAGCTTTGCCCCATAAAATAGTAATTTGTTCAGGTGGAACAAAAGTGTAAAAACCAACGTGATCTTTTTGGTTAGCACGAAAATTCCCCTCGAAAGTTAGGAGGTAGATACGAAACGTATAAAACGCAGTGAGCCCCGCTGTAATGGAAGCCAGTGATCCTAAATAAGGTGATCGTAGCCAACTTTCTGCAATAATTTGATCCTTAGACCAAAAACAAGAGAATGGGGGTATGCCGCACAAAGAGACAGTTCCCAAAAAAAAAGTAGTTCCAGTATATGGCATGCGTTTTCTCAAACCACCCATAAGAAACATATTCTGACTTCTAGCGGGGGAGTACCCGACTACTTTTTCCATAGCGTGAATAACTGAACCAGAACCCAAAAACGACAAAGCTTTTGAATAAGCATGTGTAATAAGATGAAACAGAGCAGATTGGGAAGCACCAATACCCGGAGCTAGTACCATATATCCTAATTGAGACATGGTTGAGTAAGCCAAAACCCTTTTTAAATCTTTTTGAGCGAGAGCCAATGTGGCGCCTAGCAGGGTTGTGATCCCGCCCACCCACGAAATAGCAGACATAGTAAGAGGCAGCAGTGAAATGAAGTTGAAAATACGAGCTATAAGAAAAATCCCGGCAGCCACCATAGTAGCTGCGTGAATAAGAGCCGATATAGGCGTAGGTCCCTCCATAGCGTCTGGCAACCATATATGAAGTGGAAATTGGGCGGACTTGGCAACTGGACCTATAAATAGTAAAAGAGCTATTATATTAGCAAAAATTGGATTGATAGCATTGCTGCTACTCAATTCAAAAAATCAATCACACAATTCAAAGATCTCAAAACTGCCCGTTATCCAGTAGACGCCTGATACACCTAGCAGCAACCCAAAATCCCCGATGCGATTAGTCACAAAAGCCTTCTGACAAGCACTTGCTGCGCTGGATCTGGTAAACCAAAAACCTATCAACAAGTAGGAACACATTCCAACTAATTCCCAAAAAATGTAAATCTGTATTAAATTGGGACTGAGAACTAATCCCAGCATCGATGCGATAAACAAATTTAAATAGGCGTAAAACCTTGCATATCCCTAGTCGTGGCACATATAGCTATCGCTGTAAACCATCACTAAGAATCCCACAGTAGTAACTAATATTGACATAGCAAGAGTAAGCGGATCGATTGCGAAACCAATGTTCAAACAAAAATCACTTTTTGGAATCCGAATCCACAAATACTGCTGAATAGATTGAGTTCCCGCTTGTTGCCAAAATAGTCTAAAGGAAACAAACATAGCGGCGGCTAATAAAGAGATATTGAATGCAGCGCACGGGCGGCGCAAGCTTCTTGTAGTTTTTGGAGAAAGAAATAATAGAGATCCCGTTGAGCAAGAAGCTACCAGTGGACACAGGGGTATGAAACAGGCATATTTAATTGGGAGTTCCACGGTCGTACCAAATTCAAATTAATCTTGTTGTTGGTTTCAACTTCTTTCTATTAAGAGTCAAAACTGAAAAAAAAATATGGTTATGAAATAGAATATATGCACGCCATAAGCTTAAAGTTTAATTAGTATGCAGAAAACATCAGTCAAATTTTTTTTCTAGTTCTTTGTTAAAAACTTGACAATATTTCAAGATGCTCGAGATACTTATTAAGGTGAGATGTTTTAATTACGACGAGGTTTGCGAATCAAACCCCTCAATGTGTGCGCTTTTTTTCTAGTTAAAAAAAGATGGAGAGATAAAAAGATAAAATTAGAATGAATAAATATGCAATAATTGACATCGGCGGTAAACAACTCCGAGTGGAACAGGGAAGATTTTACGATGCTCGAGACTTTGCACCAATCCAACAAATGGTGGCGTGCAATACAAAAATATCGATAAATCGAGTCTTACTTATTTGTCACGGATCCAGTATCAATTTTGGGTATCCATGGTTAAATAATGCAGCTGTCAAAGGCAGAGTTTTACACGGTTGTTTCAAGAAGAAGATGGTAATACAGCGGGTTTCTTCTAAGAATAAAACACGACGAATTCTTGGGTATAGAGAGAGTATGGGCCGATTTATTGTTGATTCCATATGCTTTGGTCGTGAGAAACTAGACAAACATTGACTATCTCTTCAACCTCTTATCTATTTTTGATCAGACTAAATCCGTTTACTTTTTTCTATTATATTCATTCTATTGGTACGTATCAATATAGTTTTAAGTTAGTTGCATAGAAATAGTAGATATATGGCAGTTCCTAAAAAACGAACCTCTAGGTCAAAAAAGAAAATTCGTAATAATACATGGAAAACTAAACCCGCAAGATTGGCGTCGAGGGCGTTTTCCTTGGCCCAATCTATCTTAACCGGTCGTTCGAAAAGTTTTTTTTATGTATCAGAAAATTTAGCATCTAAAAAAGTCACATAGAAAGCAAGAACAAGAATATGCTATTTTAGTAATTTTCATAAACTTATTAAACAACGTTTTTCTATCCAGTTGTATATCTCATTAATGAAATTTACTTTTATTACAAATATTACAAATGCGAGTGGAGAACTCATTATTGGCAGATATTAACAATAATTTTCAATCTTTAACTAATTCTTTTGTATTGAAGAGGTTTATCTTATGTTAACCCCAAGCTATTAGTACCGATTGCTACCACAATTTAACCGTTTCTTCTTCCATTTTCCCAGTTTTTTTATCTATTTATTTGTTATAACTATAGCGTGAAATAGATTTACTTAGGTATCGTAGGAATGAATGGCTAACTAATAATGGATAGCTGCTATTTCAATTCAAAGAAGATAAATAGCAATTAAGGAAACAACAAATTATAGGATATAGTTGACAAATCAAAAAAGATTGTGAATATTAATAATATTCATTGTATTATTTACCTTCACAATCTTTCCCACAAAACATTAACTAATGGCAAGTTTCAGATTTAGATGAATCTAAATCTCTCAATTACTTACATCTAAAAAGATGTATATCTTTTTTTTATTAACTTATTTGGCAACCCTGGTATTCATATTTTTATTCGGAATAGAGGGATTCGAACCCGCGACCTTCATCACCCCAAGATGACGCGCTACCAAACTGCGCCATATTCCGTGATATATATATATATATATATATTATGTATGCAGGCATGGCTTTTTATACCCAGCGCCAGCACCTCCTTGAATTTGCTGATAACCCTCAAGCTGATATTTTAATTGTTGTAAACTTCTATTTCTAGGGAACCTTCTTTCCGTTATCGCTTTGGTAAAATTTTTTTGCTATACCATTGAATCTCCGGAATTAGACATTGACTTATTAGCTTAAACTCATATATAATATCTTCATAAAATATATATATATATTTATAGATATTTATTTACGTATATATAGTCCATACGAAAAAAGACAAAGCCGCTATGGTGAAACAGGTAGACACGCTGCTCTTAGGAAGCAGTGCTAGAGCATCTCGGTTCGAATCCGAGTAGCGGCAGCTTCAATAAGTCCAACCATTGTATACTTATCTTCAATGAGGAATTGGAAAAGAAAAATTATTTCTATGCGGACAGATTTCTATTGTATTCAATAATACAAACTTTTTTTTTCGTTTACTATACTTTTTTAGACACTGATAATTAATCCTTAATTGATGTCAAAGTTTTAAAGATTATTAAGAGTATCCCCCTTCAAATTCGGATTTCTACAAGAAAAAATAGAAAAATTATCTTGAAAATATTTAATTTGAAATTCTCAAATCAAATAGAACTAATTTATTGGTCTTCTTTCAATACGGTGTATACCTACATGGATATCGAACACACTCTGATCCACATCTCGTTCTTTATGCTTTTTTTCGCTACATCGCTCAATCTGACCAATTTATTCTATGAATTTGATAAGTCAAATAGGCTTAGCGGGAAGATTATGACAATTGCTTTTTCATGTACAACGGAGTCTTTAGTAACCCGCTGGTTCCAAACTAAGCACCTACCACTAAGCAATTTGTATGAGTCATCGATGTTTCTTTCATGGAACTTCTCTTTATTATACGTAATTTCAAAAATTAGACATCAGAATGGGTTGTCAGGTGCAGTTACGGTACCAGGTGCTATGTTGACTCACGCCTTCGCAACTTTAGGTCTTCCTGAGGAAATGCAGCAATCCACACCCTTGGTACCTGCTTTGCAGTCTCATCGGTTGATGACGCATGTAAGTACGATGCTATTTAGTTATGCAACCCTGCTGTGTGGTTCTTTGTCAGCAATAGTTTCATCAAGTCTTTTTTATGGTAGGTTAAAACATAACTCCACTTTCGACTCAAGACGGATTTGCAATAAACGTAGTACTTTGCTAAACATTTGTAGTGAATTTGATGTGCGGAATTTTCTTCACCTATCATCCCCAAATTTAAAAAGATATCAATTAATTAATCAATTAGATAGATGGGTTTACCAAACCATAAGCTTGGGATTTTCTTTATTAACCATTGGGATACTTTCCGGAGCAGTGTGGGCTAATGAAGCTCGGGGATCCTATCGGAGCTGGGACCCCAAAGAAACCTGGGCGTTAGTAACTTGGCCGACACACGCTACTTACCTTCATATTAGAATAACTAAAACTAACAAGCAGATGGGGGAGGGGCCAGCTATGGCAGCGTCTACTGGTTTCTTTTTAGTTCGGATTTGTTTCTTGGGAATCAATCTATTAGGAGTTGGATTACATAACTACGGATGGTTGGTATAAAAACAACGGAATTTCAATGAATTGAGTCCAAAATAAAAAGTTTTGTTCACCCTATTTTAGGTTTACTGAGTAAACGAAAAAAAATTGATAGGAAAAACAAGTCTAAGAAGGGGGAGGGGGCAAAAACAAACAATTTATGGATAAGCTATAAGTAAGTAGCATCCATTTGTTTGTTTTTGCTTCCCGTTCTCTTTTAGTCGTGCTAGCAATTCCAAGCATAAACAATTGGAAGATGACGGACTTGTTGTATACATACTGTATACAAGTATTATTGGTGAGACTAATTTTGGAGAGTTTTCCTACCAGACCCCCCCTTTTTCTTTTATCAAGTTTTTTTATGTAACCTTTTTGGGTTGGGCTTTCTCTTTTCCCTCATCTTATATCTAAATAAGAAAGCAATATTGAGAAAACTTGTCTATTCCGTAGAGGTAAAATTAGATTTGGGTATGAGCCGATACCTAGTACTGGTAAAAAGAGACAAATTGAAATAAATATTTCTCTCGGACCAAAATCAATTAGAAAAGGATTTAATTCGTTGGCTAACCTGTAACCATAAAACATTCGCCGTAACATCGATAACAAATAGATAGAGGCTAATACTGTACCGGTTGCCTCCAACACCGAAATTTCCGCTTTGAATAAAAATGAATATCTTTCGCTGGTAACAACACCTAGAAATACTAATAATTCTGAAATGAAACCGCTCATTCCTGGTAGTGCAAGAGATGCGAGCGAGAATGCACTAAACGTGGTAAATATTTTAGGCATGGAAGTTGCGATTCCCCCCAATTCATCAAGAATTGAGGTATGTGTTCTATCGTAGCAAGTGCCTGCAAGGAAAAATAAGGCTGCGCCAATTAAGCCATGAGAAATCATTTGCAATATAGCTCCATTAATCCCTGCATCTGTCAAGGAACCAACTCCGATGGCTACAAAACCCATATGAGAAATTGAAGAATAAGCTATCCTTCTCTTCAGATTACGCTGACTCATAGAAGCTGAAGAAGCATATACAATCTGAATTGCTCCGAACAAAATCAGCCAAGACCCAAATAGAGAATGCGCATGAACTAGTAACTCTAAATTGATCCGAATCAGCCCATATCCTCCCATTTTTGATAATATCCCAGCTAGTAACATGCATGTGCTATAGTGTGCTTCTCCATGAGTATCTGGCAACCAGGTATGAAAGGGAAATATTGGCAATTTCACCGCATAGGCAATTGAAAAACCTAAATAAAGAGCAATCTCCAACGAGATAGGATATGATTTATCCATTAAAATCTGGATGTCAAACGAGGGGATTCCGTTTCCATAAAAACTCGTAGTTAAAGCTGCTACTAGAAGGAAAATTGAGCCGCCCGCTGTGTATAAAACAAATTTTGTGGCTGAATATAAACGCCTTTTTCCACCCCATAAGCATAAAAGTAAATAGACTGGAATTAGCTCCAGTTCCCACATGGGAAAAAAAAGCAAAATGTCGCGAGAAGCAAACAACCCGATTTGACCACTATACGTAACTAACATCAAAAAGTGAAATAGCCGTGTATTGCGAGTGATAGGCCAAGCCGCTAGGGTTGCCAAGGTAGTTATAAAACCCGTCAGTAAAATGAGACTCATTGAAAGTCCGTCAATACCAAGTATCCAATGAAAATGAATGGAGTTTATCCACTTTAACGTCTCCACTAACTGGATGGATTGAAAATTGAATTGGAAGTGGCAATGAAAAATATAAGTAATCAGTGAGAATTCCAAAATACAAATACCCGGAGTATACCATCGAAGGATTCTGCTTCCATCGCGAGGCAGAATTGGAAGCAAAAAGCTGGCAAGAATTGGAAAGAGAACGATTGTTGTTAGCCGAGGTACATTACTCATCATATATAAAAAGAAGGAAAAAAATTGATACAAAGGAAATTGCATGGGACTCATACTCGACCTTCGTAATCCTGAAGCTTCGAGTACGAGTCAAAATAATTTAATAGTTCTTAAGTTTTTCCACTTTATCCGACCATTAGTAGGCCAAACCCATACTGCGGGTTGTTTCAGCTCCCAGGTAGACGCGTACACTTAAAAAATCCGTTGGACAAGCGGATTCACATCTCTTGCAACCCACGCAATCTTCAGTTCTAGGAGCAGAGGCTATCTGATTTGCTTTACAACCATCCCAGGGTATCATTTCTAACACATCCGTAGGACATGCTCTCACACACTGGGTACAGCCGATACATGTGTCATAGATTTTCACTGAATGTGCCATTGACTTTACTCACTCCTATCAAATTCCTATATCAATTTTTTTTTTGGTAAAGAGATTGAAGTAAAACCCTTCTCCTTCTATCTTTCATGTAAATACCTAGTGTTGTAACCAACTGGCGTATTTCTATGCTTTCTTCTTTTTAATAAATAGGGATACTCTACCTCTACTTGAACAAAAAAATTAATTATATTTACAAAATTGCTTTTTATACTTATCAATCACCATTTTAACAAATTAAACTGATCGATACGAGTAGATCTCCCATTTCGTCGGAGGGAAGTAGCGGTGGCTAACCCGGTGGCGGCCTCGGCAGCCGCAACGGCTATCACAAATATGGGGAAAATCTCCCCACCCGCTCGGTTATTGCTAAAAAAATTTGAAAATGTAAGAAAATTTAAATTAATCGAATTAAAAATTGACTCGAGACTCATAAGTGCCCTAACCATGTTTCTACTTGTAATTAAGCCGAGAAATCCTACACAGAAAAGGTACGCGCCTAAAATTAGTCCGGGTTCAAACATTTTTTATTAGAGTCCTCCTGAAAAAACTAAATAAGCCAAAATTTTTTGCTATAACTTCTTTGCTTTTATTAGTAGCAAGTTAAGATTAATCAGGATAATTAAGAATGATTATTACTGCGAGATGACAAAAAAGCTGACTTTTCGTCAGTTGTACTTGTCTCTTCGTCACGTGCTGAGTTAACTGCTCCCACCAAAGCAACTAACAGAAGTATTGAAAGAAGCTCAAATGGAAGTAAAAAATCACTGAATAATTTATAACCAAGTTGGTGTATGTCAATCGTGTGTATATTTGACAAAGGAATCTGCGATTGATTGATTAAACTTATATCAAACCAATTTGTATTGTGAATCATATTAACTAGTACTAAGAAAAGGCTTATACAAGCTATTGAAACGGTTAGAAACCCCATACCCCAAAAGGCAGAACCGGATTGCGTTGGTTTGTTGGTAACCATTACAGCAAAAACAATTAACACATTTATAGCTCCTACATAAACAAGCAGTTGTACAGCAGCTACGGAATCAGCGTTCGATACGAAGTATGATAGAGATATACGGGTAAAAACCAACCCTAAAGAGAAAGCAGAATGAGCCACATTGGCAAGTGATACTGCACCTAAACTTCCTAGTGAGATACCCAATTCTACTAGTGACAAAATAAATTCATGAATTAATTCAGATAGATTCGTTGGACACAAACACTTAAATATTTTATGAGAGTTCTACCCCTACTTTATAGTTTTTCTCTTTTTTATTGGTTACAACAAATATAGAAATCAATTGATTTACCGTTCAAAATAGTTCATTAATCGACAGATGACTAATTAGTCAGTAACCTTTTTGCTTTCAAACAAAAGATTTATTGAAGTCAAAACCACTTGAATTGAAACATCTTGGGCTATAGAAAAAGGTAAACGACCCAAAGCTGTTTGATCGTGATTTAATTCATGGCGATCATAACTGGAAAGTTCATATTCTTCAGTCATTGATAAACAATTTGTTGGACAATATTCGACGCAGTTTCCGCAAAAGATGCAAACTCCAAAATCGATGCTATAGCTTTTTAATCGTTTTTTCTTGGTGTCTCTCATCAAAATCCAATCTACGACTGGTAAATTTATTGGACATACTCGGACACAAACTTCGCAGGCAATACATTTATCAAATTCAAAATGAATGCGTCCACGAAATCGTTCGGATTATGAAAGTTTTTCATACGGATATTTAACGGTTATAGGTGAACGATTTAAATGATCTAAAGTAACCGCGAAACCTTGACCTATATATTTTGCGGCTTCTACAGCTTGCTGACCATAATTCCGAAATTCAATTAGTCTGGAAAACATATAATAGATTAATTCAATCTGCTACTTATTTAAAGTACAGATAAGCGTATGTATGGGAGAAAGAACAAACAGCATTTTCGTTTCTTCTCCTTCTAATAGATTAAACAGATTTGACTTGAACCGAAACTGAGGCAAAAAGGGTCAGCTTATTAACAGAAGTTGAAACGAAGCTGTCAGCAACAAGTTACCTAAAGCAATAGGCAAAAGGAATTTCCACCCGAGATCTAGTAATTGGTCTATTCTTACTCTAGGCAAAGTCCATCTTGTTAAAATAGATAGGAATATAAATAAAAAAGATTTTGATAATGTAGTGAAGATGCCTACTCCCAACCCCAATATGTCAAAAGGTTCACCGATGGGACCTAGAAGTAGAAGATCTCGTCCAATACTCTCAAAGTAGGAAATAGGGAAATCCCACCCCCCCAGGTATAAAATTGTTACAAATAGCGCGGAAGCAAATAAATTTAAGTGAGAACCAACATAAGGTAGACCAAATTTTATTCCTGAGTATTCGGTTTGGTAGCCCGCAACTAGTTCTTCCTCGGCTTCTGGCAGATCAAACGGTAACCTCTCACATTCTGCTAATGACGAGATGAAGAAAGCTAAGAAGCCTACGGGCTGACGCCACGGATTCCACCCTAAAAAACCAAACTTTGATTGTGCTTTCACTATATCAACAGTACTCAAGCTACCGGATAGGCATAGTCGGCGACAACCTCCGCCTCTAATTCAAAACCGTACATGAAGTTGGGGTTTCATACGGCTCCTCATCAATTTCATGGAGAAAAACTAATGACGCACGGTCTATCAGATAAAAAAAAATCAACTAGAATTAATGAGATTCCGTTTGCCACAACGAAGTAGTTGCTTCCGAATCTATCTCAACCTCATTTATTTATTTTTGTAAATTGTAATCTCCTGCAGAATTTATCAAAATCTGCAAATATCCCTGTGATTTCTAAAAAAAAAACTAAGATTACTCTTTTTTCTATCGAGGAATGAGAATATCTATTAGATATAATATTTCACCGACGTGCTTGTTGTACAAAGCTACAAATTAAAGTGAGGGGAGTTCATACCTGAATCTTTTATCACCAGAAGCGTCATGAGGGTTACTTCGTTCCAAACAGTTATTATCTCAGTGAACAAAAATGTACTCGAGACTGAAATCTTTTGGATGTACTACTCAGCCGTCCCTACCAAGACCGAGTCTGTCTCATGTGGGAAAAACTGATAAAAGAAGGTGGAAGTTTTTAACTATCAATCCTTTAACTAATTTAATACTGCGATTAAGCTTGCGTACTATTCCAACCCCTTCCGCTTTACAAATCTCTTGCGCATATTGGTGTTTCTTACTGTTCACTTCCATTAAATCCTAGAGGGAAGCAAAAAATGATTACCCATCCCCGCGTCAAGCCTAGATAACGTCTAGGCCAGGGGTGAAGCGATGGAACACCGCTCGGATTTTCTGCACCCGTACATGGGATGTGGGGTTTGAACCCGTAACTGCGAAAAGGCTGTTTGGTCTCACCCAATTAACTCTTTGGTTTACCACTTAAAAATAGTTTTAAGTTATTTAAAATTATAAGTTCTCATTTACTATTAATGCTTAGCGAATCGCACGTAGGGATGCAGCTGATATGCACAAGGCCGGGGGTATTTCGTAACTGATAGATTGGGCGGCAGCCCTAAAACCACCTAAAATAGAGTATTTATTGTTTGAAGCGTACCCCGCAATAAGAAGACCCAAAGGGGCGATACTTGAGACAGCGACCCAAAAAAAAGCTCCTATACTCAGATCAGATAGAATGATATTTCGACCAAAAGGTATTACTAAATAGCTTATTAGGACTGGTGTGACTACAACGACTGGTCCAATAGTAAATAACCAAGCATCACCCTTGGATGGAATGATATCCCCCTTTAGTAGAAGTTTGATTCCATCTGCCAAAGATTGACCAATCCCCAGCGGACCCGCATATTCCGGCCCAGTACGTTGCTGCACCCCCGCAGACACCTTTCGCTCAAGCCACACGATTACTGGTACTCCTATCGTAACTCCCACGACTAAAAAAAGAGTAGATATTAGAATCCAAATTGATTCAAAGGAAATTCTTGCAAATACTAACTTGTTAAATAATTGAACTACTTGTTCTCCGCAAATTTCAATATAAGTTGCCATTTCAACGATCAACCTCTCCCATAATAATATCTATACTACCTAATATTGTCATAATATCTGCGAGCTTCATTCCTTTTATCAATTGGGGAATAATCTGCAAATTTATAAAACCAGGTGGACGAATTTTCCATCTCCAAGGAAAGATGTCATCATCTCCAATCAAAAAGATTCCTAATTCTCCCTTGGGAGCTTCAACTCTTACGTAATGCTCTTGTTTAGACAATTTAAAAGTGGGAGAAGATTTCTTGCCAACGAACTGATAATTGAAACCACTCCAATCTAGCTCTTTTCCTTGTTGAACAAGACGACGACCCTCCAAATTTTCATATGGACCTCCTGGAAGAAGTCTCAACGCTTGCTGAATAATATTAATGGATTCTTTCATTTCATCAACTCGCACCAAATAGCGAGCTAAGGAGTCTCCCTCTTCTTGCCACTTAATCTGCCAATCTAGGTTGTCATAACACTCATAGTTATCGACTTTGCGAAGATCCCACTGAACCCCTGAGGCCCGTAAGACGGGTCCAGATAAACCCCAATTGATAGCGTCCTGTCTGCTTATGAAGCCTACCCCCATTACCCGCTTCAAAAAAATAGGGTTCCTTGTAATTAGTCGCTCATATTCATGAATTTTCGGGAGGCAATAGTGGCAAAAGTCTAAGCACTTGTCTACCCACCCATAAGGCGGATCCGCGGCAACCCCCCCGATGCGAAAGTAATTATGCATCATTCGCATACCGGTAACAGCCTCGAACAAGTCATAAATCATTTCTCTTTCTCGAAATATGTAAAAAAATGGAGTTTGTGCACCAATATCTGCTAGGAATGGCCCAAGCCATAACAAGTGTGAAGCTATTCGACTTAATTCGAGCATGATTACGCGTATATAGCTAGCTCTTCCAGGTATTTGAATATTTGCTAATTTCTCTGGCGCGTTGACTGTTACTGCTTCAGCAAACGTGGTGGCTAAATAATCCCATCTTGTTACGTACGGAAGGTATTGCAAAATTGCCCTATTCTCAGCAATTTTTTCCATTCCTCTATGTAAATATCCCAGGATTGTTTTGCAATCGACAACATTTTCGCCCTCTGAGGTAACAACAAGTCGAAGAACACCATGCATAGATGGATGATGGGGGCCCATGCTTACTACAACTGGATCCAATTCTTTTAGACGCATACCCGTAAATTACTTCCTTTCCAGTAAATATCACAAGATCTAGCTTCGCCAGAGGAAGCTGTGCCGAGCCAACTCCAAAATGTTGAAATTTCAAACCTGCGATCAAAAATCAAAGATTAACGCCTTTTTAAACCGCGGATGCCTAAATTTTTTATAATATCTGTGTATAGAGCTGTATTTTTATGGGATAAATATATTAGGAGGCGTCTACGTTTACCCAGTAATTTTTGCAAACCTCTTTGAGATGAGTAGTCCTCGCAGTGTAATTCCAAGTGAGAGGTAAGTTTCAAAACTTGACGAGTCAAGTAGTAAATTTGGAAAGTGGTAAATCCAGTATTTTTGTTTCCACCGACTAACTGCGCGTCAATATATTTATATTTATTCGTAGTAATAATGATAATAATTACGATTGCTTGCTCCATCCCAAATCGATTATAATCTGTTTAATCATCAGTTGCAGTGGTGACACAAAGCCAAATCTAATTTTTCTTCCTTTAAGTATTATGAAATATCATATCAAATTAGATGTGGGCATCTATGTCTCATCTACGAACAGTCACGATTTTTTATTTTATAATTTCATTAATATTAAGAATATGTGGGATTACTTGTACTTGGAATTACCGAAACAGAGGTAATTCCAAGTACAAGTAATCCCACATATTCGGAGATCTTTCTTTTTTATTCTATCCCTTCTTGCTCTTGCTAGTTCCGAATAACAGGATACATTCGGATTTTAAGTATCGTAAACCGGCTCCCAGTAATAAGGTTAAAGCAGAATCTGCCAGTGCATGCTAATTCCTCTAGACGGTGGCTGGGCCACAAAAATCGCTTAATTTTTTGAACTTCTGTTAGCTCCAAAGGCTGAAATTCTTTACTATTATGGGTCCGTTCAATTTTCGACAAAGAATCAAACCTGGAATCGAGTTCGTGCACTCCCGTTTTTGTAGACCTCGACATTAACAGAGATCGGAGGAATCGGAATTCCCGTCGACGTCGGGGAAGCAGGATATCTCCGATGTTATAAATCCGTTTTTTGTTTCCCTCTTTGGCTATAAATGATATCTTTGAGATATAGGTATCGCTATATATCTTTCTGTACAGTCGTTTTTTAACTCCCTTTCTCAATCTAGACTTAAATCTTAAAAAAGGATGAATTATTTTGTATATCAAATTCTCATCATCAAATAATATTGGCACACGATGAGCCGAATTGAAACGCAATTGCCTTCTTATACTCATTTTTGTCTCTATATCCAACCTTGATTTTACCTTGAAATATAGGGCTAATATCTCTGAATCTACATCCATATCTCTACAAAGTTTGAGTAGATCTTCATCATCCCCTAACATTCTTGTGAGAGCTAGCAGGCTTCTCAGGTTCCTCACTTTTGCCTCAGACTTCCATTTCCACCGGAATAGGTATCTTGCAAATTCTCTTTCATCTATTAATTCTCTGTATAGTTGATCAGATAAGTCTTGAAACTTAGGGCTTATATCGAGTTTTCTACCATATCTACCAAATCTGACGAGAAGAGGATTCTCCTTAATAATAGGATGTTTTGGCCTATATCTTTTTCTTCCAAAACGACTTATTGTTTTCATCTCTGTAGAGTCTGTAACTAACCACGGTATCAAATCAAACTTAGAATTGAATTTCATCTCTGAATCAGAAGTGCGGAGGTTAAAAAACCTTTTAACTCCCTTTCTTTTTACTTCAACAATTTTTGAGATACGGTTCTTGCAGTAAAGTCCTTCTGCGGCAGTATCTTGTCGGATGGAAATATTTTGCATATCTCCAGTTCGTACAAAATCGGTTAGACTTTGTAATAGATTTCTGCGTTTGCGGAGTCTACTTAGATTTCTAATTTCATTTCTAAGTAAGGGGTTTTTTACATATATAGAATAATGGTGTACTTCATCTTGAAGTACGTTATTTTCATTTGCAATTCTTATTCCCATACCTTGGGATTCGTTCAAGGAATCAAGGCCGATTCCCCACCTGTAGGGCGCTACGTCACGCCACAGCGTTAGCGGTAAGTTGTATTTAGAAAAGCAATCTAACCATTTATTCCAGTTACTCGCATCCACCTCACGTAATTTTTTAAGAAATCCCCATTTTTCTATGTACTCCAAAACCTGCTCATTTAAGAATTCATCCTCACTCGCCTTATCAAACGGCATGTCTGTGTAATTACTTATTTGACTTGAGTTTGAAGCTTTTGAATTGGACTTACTAGGAAGCTTGGGGGAATATTGCAAATAAACTGACGATTGTTTAAGCTGGTAAGGATTTAGATCAGCATTTTGGCCTCCATCAACTTCAAGCTTTTCCCTACGACTGTTCTTGTTATCAGTCGACAATAAATTAAAGCTTAGAGTTTTATCCAGGCCGAGGTCCCAAATACTTTTGTAAAGGTAAGCTTGAGATAACCATGGAGTTTTGCCAAACCACGGAAACCCATAGTTTGGTCTGGAAAAAGCTAAATTTCTTTTATAGATAGTACTATTAATTATTTTCAATAGTCGCGTGTGCAATACGACAAGTTCATCGAAACGATAACAGAAATCTCTGTTAACTTTTAAATATGATATCGATGTAACTAAGAAGCATTTATCAATTATCTCCGCAACGTGTATATATAATTTCAAAATTTTTTCTTTAAAACTGTTTAACTCGCCGTCATTAAATTTTGCAACATCGGCTAAATCTGTATTCTTTAACATGTAATCTAAATCTAATTCATCAACTTGAATTAGTTTGGTGTCTCTTTTAGATAGGCCAATCCCCCCGTTTAACGGAGTTGTTAAGTCGGCTATGTTTGATAACAATTTCTCAGTACCCGATTTTTGGGTAACTAATTGCTTACTAATATTACTACTAACTACTTGCACCTCCCTGCTATTATTGATAGATCCACCATCTTTTTTATCAAAATTTGAATTTAATTCTATTCTGTCTTTTATATTGTCACTAGGGCCAGACCTTGGCTGAGTATTATATGGGGAGCTAGCTGAGACTTTTCTGACCTCAGGAAAGAAACTGAACTCCTTTAGTAAGATTAGACTAGGTTTCAACAAAATTCCCAAATTGAATCTTGAATCGAGAAAACGGTAGATTTTCTTGGTTCCCAGTGATAATTTCTTCCTGCAAGTTTGAATCAGTTTTTTTCTAACAGGTTTCCAGAATGATGGCTGCTTTTGTATACTCCCAAAAGGTATATCTGTCTGATATCCCAAAACAGTTAAATAGGTAAATTTAGCTCTATTTTTTATTAACTTTCGTTTATTTCTTGATTTTTGACCCCAAAAAGGTTGAGCTCTTGTAGATTTCTTCCGAGGAGTCAATCTATTCTTCTTTCCACTGCAGTGCCACGGTTTCAGTTGAAACGGATATACAATCTTTATCTGTATACCTTCTTTCGACCAGCGGGGAGGGAGGTCATCTTGCGAGAATTCATCGCCATCAAATGTACAATTAATGTGAATTTCCTTTTTCCATTTTGTCCAATCTTTATTCCATTCAGAATTTTGCCAAAGCAACATACGACCAATAGTTTTTAAAACTATAAGTACAGGTAGCTTTATGAATTTTCGGAATCTGGCTTGAAAAACCAACATGTGACCCCTTCCATTATGAATGGGTCCTATATCTGACCTAGCGGCTACAGCTGAACGAGCAAGGTTCGACTGACGTAATATTTTTCTTTTCAACGAAGAACTAGTTAATTGTTGCCCAATTTGATAATTTGGGATGTTTCTTGAGTCAGCAAATAGTTTTTCCGTCTTCGAGCCCGTTAACTGCTTAACTGGTACTTGAACCAAAGTAGGCATTTCCATTAATCTGAGGAAAAAAGCCGAACGAATTTTATCTTGGAGGGCCTCCCATAGCAACGTCTTCCGTCTGCTGGACCTCATGGACCCCTTTAATAAGTATCGGCGAAAGTCAGATATTCTTGCATATCGTCTTACCAATCTTACTGAGGCACTTCTTCCCTTTGCAAAGTTGACCCCCAAATTTCGCAACTTTCTGTGACGAATATCGCCGTCTGATCCGAAGATATCGAACCCATCATCAAAATAAAGTTCATTATTCCGGGCCAAATGTGCGACTAGATCCTCAATTTTGTGCTGCAGTACCCACATGCTTTTCCTTCGATTTGGGGGGCGTTTACGACCACTTGCCAAAAATCTATCTGATAAGAAAATTTGGTCAAACTTGTAACGGTTTTCTTCTTGTTTTATATAAGTCAAAAACACTGCTCGGTCGTCGGGATAGAAGTTCAGTATTTCTTCCCAAGTGACAGCGGCTCCAGACGAAGTCCCTATCCTATCACGAATCATTGTTACCTCATCTTCAAGATCTCGCTTTCTATAGAAATATTTGCCTCTGTTTCTGAAGATAAATTGGAACATACGCCCAGCTTTCGCAGGTAAAGCATCCCACGGTAAAGGATTTCTGGTTCTTCGTCGCAATCCCGAAGAAATCCAAACCCTAATGGAATTTTTTTCATTCCTAAATGTACGTCTCCACTTTTCCCTTGTTTCTAATTCATCCCAAGAGCTAGTCAAATCTAACTCGTCTATCGTTAAATAGGTTTGTGCGACCGGAATCCGTCCACGGAAATTATTTATAAAGGGATCATATGCGTGGGGTACTCTCTCTCCTTTACCTCGACCTAGGATTCTTTTTTTATCTCTACCTAGTAATCGGCTTTTTATTCCCACTGCTTCCGAAAAGCTAGAGCCGGTATCCAATAATTTGATTCTATCTCTTAATTCCTTTTGAAATATTTTATTTCTTATCAATTTTCGTAAAATCCAGCCTCGATGTAAGGAATAGGTCTTCCCAACTTTATGGGACCCCGCTAGAGATCTTTCTAATTACTTTTCAAAAATTGACAAACTGGGCAACGCTGCAATGCATAACCTAAGTTTCCCATCAGTTAAACATTTATTGAAATAATATGTAGATGTTTTTACCTTGTAAAAACCACTAGTCAGATGGATTCGGCTATTCCTTATGTATCGATCACCCCGATTCTTTCTTGAAGGGTCGTAAAAGGAGATAGGCCATGGTTTGAAAAGCCACCACAGAAAATCCTGGAATTCAGTAATTTCCCAAAAAGATGTTTCTATATCATGAGGTTCAGTTATTATCTTTACGGTCAAGAAAGGCACCGGGGCTCGGCCCAGATAGATTAACGCGTTTAATGCAAAAACAATACTAAAAGTTGTGTAGATGGCGCGTTTTACCAATAAATATATAATTGGTGAATCTTTTTTAATGCGAATTAACAGTAGTTTAGATAGATGGCTGCATGTTACGTGACCACCTAACCAGCCTAACACGCCGGTTACTAAAAATAGTATATTGTTACTGTAACGGAAAAGAAACAGGTGGCTTAGTCTTGTCAACACAGGACTCGGTAGTAAAATTGGATTTAGAAGTTGAAATAAAAAACTATTCAAAAATAAGATAACTATTCGTAAATCATACAACGAGGTGATGGAACGCAAAGTATCATTGTTCGGTAAGTCGTTAATTGTCAGGCAATAGACAACCATGTAAGGGATCATTACAATGGTTAATAGATGTGGTTTTGATAACAATATATAAATAGGTGAACAATATATTGATATTGCAGTCGCTAGTTGCGCCAGCATTAAACCACTTAAGGCTGCAATACCACCTAGATTTCCCTCTAATAGAAAGGCTCTTATACATAATAGTTGGGAAGGTCCAATCGGCAGTGTTGCTAGTAAACCGTAATATAAACCAAATAATATATAAGGACTCATTGATTTCAGCCCCGTTAGTGACAAAATGTTTAATATATTTACATTCGTTATAGTTTTTTTAATGTGCGACTGTTTTGTCCCGTTTTCATGCTTTTGGCCCCCTCCTCCCCACCAGGACCCTTTAATATAGACTCTTCAAGGAGTGTTTCGCATCTCAGCAGCTCCTTCTCCAACGTCCATTTTGATACCATCTCTATTATACACATAAATATGAAATAAGACAAATGGTTTTTGAAAGTTGGTTAAATCTTTGGCTTACAAATTTTGCAAAAAAGTTGGGGTTTATTTTCTAAACCAAAAGAATAATAAAATGAATAAGTCTTCTGATTAAGAATTCTTTTACAGATACATAGAACTTCTCATACTGATTATTTAGTAATTTTCAAATTCTTACTATAAGGTATCAACTAGACGTCTATCATTTGTTTTGATAAGTTGCGACAGCCAGATATAGAGTCACCCCTACGTCGCAGTGGACGAGTAACTAGCTCGAGGGCGTCTCGGGCGTTAACAAATCCATGAATTTGCGCAAATGTAAATTCAACCGACCATTTAGTATCAATATTTCTAGCCTCTAGGGGATTAGCGTGAGCCATGCCAGTAATTGCCAAGTCGGGTTGTAGTTCATGCATACGCTGCACTTGACTGTAGTTGTCGGGTTTTTCGACAATCCGGGGCGTGGGCTTCTTCATCTTCTCGCAAGTACGTTGCAAAAGTAACAGCTCAGCTGCTTGATATCTTCTATCCATGTAGGGAATACCTATTTCATAAACAACCATTCCGCATCGAATTAAAAACCTTGCTAGAGAAATTTCCAATAGATTATCACCCATGAAAAAAATAGACTTACCTGTTAGTATTTCAAGATAATCGCTAAGACTTTTCCATATCTGGCTCTCTCTTTCTTCCAGACCATCTGCTTTTAAATCAAATGCTGAACAAATTTTTTCAATCCAAGCACGTGTTCCATCGGGACCAATAGGAAAAGGTGCCCCGATCAGCTGGCATCTTCTTCGACGCATCAATGTTGTTGCCGTTCGGCTCAAAAAAGGGTTCACCCCGCATACGTAGACGCCTTTACCTAAAGCCGGAAGGTCAGCATATTTTTGCGAGGGTAGCCAACCCGATACAGAAACAGATTGACGTCTCAATTCCAGATTCAATTGAGAAGCTACACTAGAAGGCAGAGATCCAAAAAGTACTAAATTACATTTAGTTAATTTATTTTTTCGGCCAAAAAAATTATTGTTTGGAGCAGTGTCAACCGAAAAAAGCTTGGCTGTATTTATTTCCTCTTGGTCTGTGATACGGTGATTACATTCTGGACAGCGATGTGTCATGGCAGCCAATGCTGTATCTTCTCCCTGGGTGAAAGCGTAGTCCAATCCGTTTGCTCGTGCGACCACAATAGGTATCCCAAGTTGTTTTTCCAATTTGGGTGCTATGCCTTCCAAATCCATCTTTATTATTTCTGTGGTACAAGTGCCAATCCAAATAATAACACTGGGATCTCTATCGTTTTTCACTCGTAAACAAATTCTTTCTAATTCCTCTTGGTCATTTAATTGAGCTGAAATGTCTCCCTCTTCTGATTCCGCCATTGCGTAGCGAGGTTCCGCAAAAATCGTGACTCCAGGAGCACTCTGCAAGAAATAACCACAAGTTTTTGTACCTACCACCAGGAAAGAACTATCTTCAATCTTTTGGTATAGCCAAGCTACACAACTAATGGGGCAGAAAGTGTGATAATTACCAGTTTCGCACTCAAAAGCGGGAATCTCAAGAGTCTTCATGAAAGTGTTTCCTTTGAGAGATGTAGATAATATGTATATGCAAGGATGCACACACTTTCTTTAGTATTAAATAATCGTGAAATCCAGTAGCGTATCTTGTTGATCACGCAGATCATCTTGCTGATCCTTTTGGTTTTTCTTTTCTTTTCCCAAACCGGGGTTTAGATAAAAATCCGAGAGTAAGCTAAATAATTCTCTATCTGGAATTTCTCTTGGTACAATTCCCTCTGGCTTGGATAAAATCTAATCCGCTATATTTGAATAAAAATCACAAACAAAATTTAGATTTGGTTGGCATTCAGCCATCTCAAATAAAGTTTTTCCCTTTACTCTTGAAATACGAATGTCTTCAACTAGAGGTAATACTTCTAGTACAGGCATGGGGCAAGCTTCTACATATTTGTTAATTAAATCTCTTTCGGAGGTTCGGTTTCCTACTAAACCGGCTAACCGTAAGGGGTGAGTGTGTGACTTCTCTCTTACCGAAGCGGCAATGCGATTTGCTGCAAAAAGGGCGTCAAATCCATTATCCGTTATAATAATGCAATAATCTGCATAATTCAGTGGAGCAGCAAAGCCCCCACAGACAACGTCTCCTAAAACGTCAAATAAAATGATGTCGTATTCGTAAAAAGCGTTTGATTCCTTCAATGGTTTTACCGTTTCTCCCACGACGTATCCCCCACAGCCTGCCCCTGCAGGGGGACCACCAGCTTCAACGCAATCTACTCCACCATAACCTTTATAAATTACATCTTCGGGCCATACGTCTTCGTAATGATAATCTTTCGATTGTGAAGTATCAATAATTGTAGGTATTAAAAATCCTGTAAGAGTAAAAGTACTGTCGTGTTTTGGATCGCACCCAATTTGTAGTATACGTTTTCCTCGTCTAGCTAAAGCTATCGATATGTTACAACTAGTTGTTGATTTCCCAATCCCGCCCTTGCCGTAAACTGCTACTTTCGTTTCACGAAGCTCCAATTCGTGTTCATTTCTCCCGACTATTCTTCATTTCCCCCATCTCAATCTATCTCCTTTTTGCTGTTTTTATTCCTCAAAGACAAAGATATCACTTTGTTCTACGAGGCGGTAGAATCCTGCGGCTATTCTACTACGCCTCCTGGAGGGGGGGAATAGGAAGTACTAATTGGTGATTGATCGATAAAGATCATGTAGGGGGGGCTTGTGGGGTTGATCTAGACCTCGATCGACCCCACAAGCCCCCCTATCCCGATTTTGGGGACCCCATTCTATTCAAATGGGATTGCTATCACCGCCGCCTCCTCCTATAATAGGAGTTAGGTTGTACGTGAAGTAAACTTCATGAAATGTTGGAGAAAGCTTAACGTCTTGCAGATTCAGGAGTGGTTCAAAGGACAAAGATTTTCGAGTGTGTATGACACTGAATCCCCTACCACTTTCCTCGGTAGCTCAGCGGTAGAGCGGTCGGCTGTTAACCGATTGGTCGTAGGTTCGAATCCTACCCGGGGAGATTCGTTCTAATCTACGTCGATAATTCCTAATAATTGGATAGCCTTGTTTCCCACATATGCCAAATCATATTGCGTTGATTCACGACCCACAAACCAGTGGATGATTAAGTATCGTCCTTTTTTCCAGCTCTAAAAAGTGAAGATAAATAGATTTGTGCGTTTTCATCGCCCCCCCCCTCCCCCCGAATACCCTCACCCAAGGCAAGGACCCTGCCTATTCAGAGATCGTTTTGGGGGGCCCCACTTCAACAGATTCCGGTGTATTGAGCGATTGGAATGGGCGAGTCAATCAGTCATCTGGGGGGGGGGGGGTAAATCCACAATTTTGTAAGAGAAAGGATCTGTTCCAAGCGTGAGGTTAAAAAGTTGTTTTGCAAAATCCCTACGGAATAAGCTATTGATGCTTTTCAATCTTCTTTTTTCTAAGCAGAAAGGCTCATAATATACTCATATAGGCAATAGTCTTCAGTTCCTTAATTCTTTTTTTCAGGTGCTACAAAGAGAAAGTTATTTGTATCAGTAAAAGTAAAAATAGATTTTGCTTTTACTGATTTAGCTTCTAATTATATTGCCAGAGATTTAGACAGAATGGGGCTAAGATTTGTTCTATGAACTCTCATGAGAGAATTGTTTCGTCGTTCAATCCAGTGACACCCCGCCAAACCAGAACGGGTTGAATAGATATTAATAAGTTTCAAGCAACATATTATAGATAAGAAAATTTTGAAATAGGCAACGTTTTCGCCTCATCCATTTGTTTCTATGAACCAGAACCCTAAATCGAAGAAATCGCTCTGGGAACTCTTCTACTACCATGTAGGAATCAAAGCAATTGAACCAATAAATATTTGGATACTGGAGATGTATATCCATAAAGGAGATTTCTTTGACGTATTCGGGATTTTGCTCCTCTTCATTCAAAGGGAGATTATTCGACCGCTTAATAGATTGAATAGATGAGTCAGGTCCCGATTTTGGATTATCTTCACGGTTCGGATTATCTTCACGGTTCGGATTATCTTCACGGTTCGGATTATCTTCACGGTTCGGATTATCTTCACGGTAGAGAAAAAAATCTTTAATTTGATTATTTGACAATTTATTTGGCTCCTTTATTATACCGTAAATGGTGTAAAGCCTCCGCGCCGGTTCTTTTGTCGGCAACAAGCTGCGACGTGAGGGAGGAATGTTAGGATCTGGCTGGAACAGAAGCACGGGGTCCCAGATGAAGCGCGACCCGAAGGGTCGAGTCGTTTCATGGAATCGATTAAAGTGTGTTTCATATTCATTAGATGAGTCGCCGGATATTCCCAATTCTAGAAATTGCTCACGTAACAACATATTATCCAACTGGTTTTCCATTCTTTCAATAAATTGTTCTTTCAAATGAATCGGATATTTTTCAAAACTAAATAGATATCCGCTTTTCTCACACGATTTACTTTTGTCACCCTTAATCCTATTGAATTCGAAATCTTTTTGGGGTATATAATTATAATTTTGGTAAAGGAGAATTAAATTATACAAATGATTGGGTTCAGATAATACCCTCGCCAACTCAAAAGCCCCGCCTCGCAGGAAACGGAGACGCCAAGCCTTATGGGACCAAGTGATCTCACGCGACAATCCCATCAGACCTGAGTTTATTAGTTTGGGTGACCGTTGCAGTTCGAAGTCGGTTCGACTGCTAAATCCCACCCTTCTCACAAATTTAGAAGAACGGCTTGTAGAGGTTACATTTAAACAAGACTTGGGTTTATCAATAGGAACGGAAAAGGAAAAACTGTTGCTGTGTTGACCTTCGTCTTTACAAATCCCCGAACGTGGGAAATTAGTCGATAGGTTTTCTAGTACACCGCAAGCTAGGTTCAAGTCATTCTCTACAAGTTTGTCGATAACAATGAAATTTTCTTTCTCCCTCATATCCATTTGGAGTGAATCGCGAGCTACTAATCCAGCTAGTATCCCTAGGGTATGCGAAAATAGAGTGAATTCATTAAATGTTGACTTAGTTATTGAAGGTTCCACAAACCAGTTAGACAAATAATAAAATCGCATCTTTAACTCGTTACGACCAATATTTGTGAGATAAGTATTTGTCAAACTCTTCTTCGAAGTAGCTTCCGCTATCTCGTAGGAAAAAATATCCCATCCGGAACCGGATTCTATCCCATTGCTCATATCACTAGCAGTCGAATGTTGTCTATGCAAAGCTAATTCAATTGCGTTGCTACATATAATCTTACTTCTTTTGGAAGTACCTATCAATAACGCCTCGTTAGCGAGAAGGAATAAATCTCGTTTACTATAACCCGTAGTTCCAGACCCAATACCTTCAATAATAGGAAGGGGCGGATTAGCCTCCATTTTGCAACCTTTGATACGTAATAGAATTGATAATTCTTTATGACGTTGATACCCGTTGGATTTTCGAAAATTTATTAATTAGTTTAACCGGTTCGGAGCTATTGGAGCTGGATCTATCCTCGCAGGTACGTGAGTCGTAGCGATAACAACACTGTTGGAATTGCCGCGCCTGTCACCAATACTTTTCAATATTTCGCAAAGTAAGAATTTGGGCTCAGCTTCTAGCTTATGATACGAACGAATAATATTCAATTCATGAATATCTTGAATCCATAGTGTACAAGGATACATCTCTTTTGCCATTTTAAAAACGAGAATTATTCGATGTACGCTTTCTTTCGAGATGAAAGTTCCACGTGGATTATTATAAAAGGCTTCGTTGTATATCATCTTTTTCATTGGTAGTTTCACCACTGGAGAGTAGGAATCGAATGCTAAATCTCTAATAATGGAAGATCGGCCAGTTTCTATGGGTCCTACTAGTAAAATCCCTTTAGATGGGAATAATTTTGATTGATATGAGATAGGTATGTCATGACATGGCGTATTTAGTAGACTGCCTACTCGTCTCGTTGTTACTGAAAGTAGAATATTTCTCTCGGGTGCGAAAAAAGCCCACTTCTCCGCAGGATCCAACTTACGGATCTTGTGACTCGATAGATCATTTTGCCATACTTGAAGTAAGTTTGCTAAAACATTAGATCTTTCTTGGAGATAAGGTTCGTGAGATATATTGTTGCCCAATAAATCATAATTGGAATTCAATTTCAACACATACCTATAAAGACTATTCTTTGTCACTAAATGTTCAGTCAGTGGTTCTTTATTATCATCTAGGATATCGGAACTATCTCTACGAAATATCCACGAATCAAGTTCATTTTTCACAAAGAAGAAAAATAATATATTATTTATATAATTCAACAATCTATTCAAAGAATAGATTAGTAGATCTCTCGTTGACATGTAGCTTGTCGAAGGGGAATACATTACCTCTTTCAAATAGGATCGACACGTTGGATCTGTCAAAAATTCAATAGTATTGAAACGTTTCCATAAATGAAAGGAATTGAAACCCGAAACAGCAGACAAAGGGTGTTTGAATAATGCAAGAACGGTGAATACTGAAAGAATAAAGTAATAGAAGATAGATCTATTAGAAAATTGAGATATTGACCATCCTCCCGAATGTAAAAGCTCGGCTTTATCAGGAATTTCTTCGAAAATAAGAAGACTTGTCTCGGATACTATAGTATTGACAGAATCGTTGTCGAATCTCAATCCTAGGCTTTGCATTCTTTGGAGTAAATAGGCTTTCGCGCCATCTACTACATCCTCAGCAATTACTTTATAAATCCTATTAAAATCATGAGTTAAGCCATAACTTATTTTAAGTACTATTTCTGGATATGTTTCTCTAATCAGATCGTAGAAGTATCTCCACCAGGTGGGGGTAAAAAACCAAGGTATATAATCTATAAATAAGCTCCATTTTTCACCGATATTGTTTTTCCAAAAGATCCAAGAGATCTTATATCTAGTCAAATCTTTTAATAATTCATTGAAATGAATAAAATGGGATGAACAAGTAGCCTCTTTCCGGATAAATTGATCCGCGAAGTCCGTATCTTCGTTTGCAACCTCCTTTACAATTGATTCTGCTAGAGATCTCGATGTTACATCGTCGCATAATGGGAGTCTTAACGACCAATAAGATGTTTTCATTTCCTCCGGTTCCCAGAAATACCTAATAGACAAATTCTTTTGATAGACCCGATCCAATACCAGATTCTTGGGGCGATATTGGGGTCGTCGATCTGACGATGAATCGGAGTTTGGCGACATCTCCTTCAAAGAAACTCTATCGCTACTGCACAAATAGAAAACTGACTCTATCGTTTCACGAGGAGATGAATTCAAACTCGCCAGTAACCTCTTCAGATCCGAAATAGAATAGGAAAGTCCATCTGAATGAGTTACCAATGCTGTCGATTTATGCAGATTAAACAAAAGAAGTTGGATTGGTGTGAGTACGTGGCCAGCAACTTCCCTTGCTGCTTGTTTCGAGAAATTGGATGACAACGAATCCGACAGTTGGGGATGAATAAATGAGATGGTTTTGGATGAGATAGCTTCATCTTTGGAGCCCGCATATAAGTTTTCTAAGACGTCGAGATAACTACTGTTGCATCTCCCAATAAAAAGATTTCTTTTCATTTTCGGAATAAAGTTGCTTCCGTCACAGTTCCGTACAGGTGAGTCGTCTAGAAAGTTTAGTTTATTAACCTGATCATAAATGTATCTCGAAGTATTCCCACCAATATCTCTAACTGAACCTCCCCCACGGTTTAAATCATGCAGAAACAGATTCCAGAATTGCTTCCCTGTAATGGAAAGAGCATTCCTTGAAAATCCTGCTCGGATGGGTTCGATGCGGGGCAACCCGAGAGAAGTAGGATTCACTGCAGATTCCAGCTCGGTTGAAGAGCCTACCGATTTCTCACTCACTAACAGTTTGGATTCAATAGATAAACTCTTCTCTTTTTCAAGAATTGTTTTGAGCAAAAGCATCTTTTCGTTACTGGAATAATCTAATAAATATAATAAAGAATTATATATCATGAGATCTAGCTTGGTGAATTCTTCGATACCGACAGTTAGATCAGTGAACTTATTCAATTTTTCGATGCAATAATCAATGGTATATATCAAAGCTTTCTGGCAAGTAGCCTTAGCAACAATCATTTTATAAAGAAAAAAAACATTGAGAAATCGATGAAAATCTTTTTCGTTTTGTTGATTGTTATTACCGAGACTGACACTACTATTACTTAGTAATTTGTTCCTTATTATTGATACACGGCAAATTGATTTATCCAAATCATATTTTAATACTTTCCCGACAGGGGAAAGAGACGAATCCCCGATCGTATTGAGCAAGCTATGCACGTTTGACTGAACATTTTTACACTCATCAATTTGATTGGTAATATATTCGTTCAATAGGCGCTCTACGTTATCTTTCCATTTTAACACCATTTATTCAGTTGCAATTCTTGTTACATCGGCGTACTCCCCGCTCCCCGTCCAGATATCTAATCGATATTTGATTTGAAAGAAATATTGAGTAGATAATGCGCAGAAATAGTCATAGAAAAGAAACATGTATGTTGAGTAGAGAGATAGGATTCTATTTCTTCGATACAATCTAACTAAAGAATATATTGAATGTATGTGACCTTTTTCTTTCAATTAGTTTAAAAAAGTAGTATTTTCACTTCGATTACTTATTTCTCTTTTTCTAGGTATACCTAAAGGTATTTGAAAATAGTTTGGAATAATCTCATCGAGGTTGAGGCGTCTGCCACCCGCTAGCCCAAGGTTTTTGCCATATATTCCAGTAAGCGGTATGTCACCCCTCGTTTTCAACGGAAACCCTTTCCCAGATTTAACGCTATTACTGACGTCAATAGCTATTGCTCCATTAAAAATCAGATTTGATTTCTCAATTATCGATAGAAATTCGGTGAGTCGATTTATTACTTCATTTTTTATTTGTGAATAAGTGTGTAGGATGGGAAATCCTTCCCCATTTCTGTCACAATCTAATCTGGATATGCAGCCACGAAACGGCGTCATCTTTTCACAAAATGTGAATGAAGACAAGCTGGAAAAGGCTTCTCGCTCAAAATGAAATCCCCATCTATCCCCCCGGTGATCTGCTGAATCTCCGGATTCAAGTGACGCTCTGTCATGGGAGTTTAATACTGCGGGACCCAATGAGTCGTTTCCCAATTGTGTCGCTTGTAACCGATCCAGATCTCGCTTGTTACGATTTTCCCAAAAGAATAACGAATCAAAATTACTTTGGTTGTTTTTAAACACTAATATATCTTTATAGAATTTGAAAAACCTGCTTGAATTTTGTAAACACTTATCCCCACAAAACCTAAAAAATACTTGAATCCCCTCAGTATCATCCTTGTTGGATATATCAAGGAGTGAATCCCTCACTATGCATGCCTTCCATCTACCGCAAACCAGATGAGTCATCACATCATAACGAACTTGCTTCTCTTTTTTCGTTGAACCTACAGGAATATCTTCGTTCAAACTTAAGTAGTGGGAAAGAAGTACTCCCCTCTTTCCATTCTTTTCAACAGATAAAGATCTTTCGAATCGGGGAAAGCAGTTGCAGGAAAAGTTACCAGAATTCTCTGCCTGCTCCTTGATCACTCCGTCACCCCCATTAATGACTTCCGCTACTATAAAACTTTTTTCGATCGACCTTTTGTCACTCAGACAATGCATAGATATTGGTATTGTTAACAACATCAGCATCTCCAGGTTGATGCCGCTATCTCCTTTTAGTGAATTACGCAGATTGCGTAAAAATAGTGAACTCAGAAATCACAAGTCAGAGAATCTGATAAAAGGTTCATAGTTGGAAGATGGGCTAATGAAAAATTCTTTGAGATGTTGGTTTTTCAATGATTTGAAGAAGTGGTCTAATAGACTGACTCCTATTAACTCTGAGATTTCAGATGAAAAATATGGACTTCCCGCTCTTTCTTTTGCCATCTTTTTTACCTTTCTTTCTCTTTTCATATTAATTCTACGCGATAGACACTTTCTATTTCCCACATTTATTATACCAAGGATTTTGAAAATTTCAAGATGGGATGAAAGAAATATTTCAAACGAAATAGTGATTTCTGTGAAGAGTCGTATCCAAAACTTTAATTAGATCGGGAATTCTAAACTGTTATTGTCGAAGAGACTTACACATATCTCAATCAGCTACCGTAATAAGTCTTCTTTGTTCCAGAGCAGAGCGATAGGATTGGATTACCCAATTGGATGGGCGAACGACGGGGATTGAACCCGCGCGTGATGGATCCACAATCCATTGCCTTGATCCACTTGGCTACGTCCGCCCCCTCTGTTGATTTAGCTGGCCCCCTCTGCCGGACGGGAACGGGATCTATCCGTTAAGAAAGCTAGATAGGTTCTTCGATTGGTACACATACATATTAACTGTATGTATATAACAAGACAATAGGAAATCTTTGAAATGAGGAATACGCTTTCACTCCCTTTTATTGGGGTGATGGATTGCAAGCATTCCGCAAATCGGAGTAGATTACGAAGTAATCTATTAAATCCCATCCCAGAGGGATATTTCAAATGCTTTTCAAAATTCAAGGTTAGATACTTAGAATCATAAAATTGTGACAAGCTGTTATCCTCTTTCCCATACGTTCTATCGCACAAACCTTTACTTCATTGGACACCAAATCTCCTCCTCTGAAGGTGAGAGATCTGGTATCCAGTTGTGCTGCATAACCAGACGGATATTACCCGTTTATAGAAGGAGCTTCAACGGAAGCCAAGTCTAGAGGGAAGTTATGAGCGTTACGTTCATGCATGACTTCCATACCTAGGTTAGCCCGGTTTATGATATCAGCCCAGGTGTTTATAACGCGACCTTGGCTGTCAACCACGGATTGGTTGAAGTTGAAACCATTCAAGTTGAAAGCCATGGTGCTAATGCCTAAAGCGGTGAACCAGATACCTACCACGGGCCAAGCAGCTAAAAAGAAGTGTAGAGAACGAGAATTGTTGAAGCTAGCATATTGGAAGATCAGACGACCAAAATAGCCGTGAGCAGCTACGATATTGTAGGTTTCTTCTTCTTGACCGAACTTATAACCTGCATTAGCAGACTCATTCTCAGTTGTTTCTCTGATCAAACTAGAAGTTACCAAAGAACCATGCATAGCACTGAATAGAGAGCCGCCGAATACGCCAGCTACACCCAACATGTGGAAGGGATGCATAAGGATATTGTGCTCGGCCTGGAAGACAATCATGAAGTTGAAAGTACCAGAAATGCCTAGAGGCATACCGTCAGAGAAACTTCCTTGACCAATTGGGTAGATCAAGAAAACGGCGGCAGCAGCTGCGACAGGAGCCGAGTATGCAACAGCAATCCAAGGACGCATACCTAAACGGAAGCTTAGTTCCCATTCGCGACCCATGTAGCAAGCTACACCAAGTAGGAAGTGAAGAACGATAAGTTCGTAAGGGCCACCATTGTAAAGCCATTCATCGACAGAAGCTGCTTCCCAGATTGGGTAGAAATGTAACCCAATAGCTGCAGAAGTAGGGATGATAGCACCAGAGATAATGTTGTTACCGTATAACAAAGAACCAGAAACGGGTTCACGAATACCATCAATATCTACAGGAGGAGCTGCGACAAAAGCAATGATGAATACAGAGGTTGCGGTTAGCAAGGTAGGAATCATCAAGACACCGAACCATCCGATGTAAAGACGGTTTTCGGTGCTGGTGATCCAGTCGCAGAAGCGACCCCATAAGCTTGCGCTTTCGCGTCGTTCTAAAGTTGCGGTCATGATAATTTTTGGTTTCCAAGAAATAATTAGTGATTCCCCAGGCTAGTAAGCCTGTTAATCTTTAATATATCACAGAAACCTATCTGTGTCAACCAAAATTAAATGAGTTTCCAAATTTATTGAATATGGGGGCTTCTTCTCGATATCTAAAACAATTGTTATCCATCGCTTTACAGCAAGGCTTTCCTTTTTCAAAAAAAAAAGTAGGTTTTCGCTCTATATTTTTGCTCTATGCGTTATGCGGTGCGCGCATAAATCAAACTCAGTCTCTGAAAAACTGATAATGCGTCAAGCCTTTTTGCGAGACACTTCACAACTCTGGATTGGACCCCCCCCCCCCCCCGCAAAACTCCTGGTTTAATAGGAGTATAATAATTAACGAGCTAGAAAAGGAGGAGTTGCCAATCCCCACTTGTGGCTTAGACGCCCGTTATTCGTCGTTCACGACCCACCCAACCATTTAGTCATAGTATTCTTTGATTCCCCGAAAGAAAGGTTGTGCCCCGGTTCCAATCCACAACGGGAATTCTGTGGATTGGAACGAATTTGAAACTAACGGAAATGAGCGAAAGCTTTGTTCGCTTCCGCAACTTTATGAGTCTCCTCTTTCTTCCGTATGGCACTACCGGAATTCCTTGCGGCATCCATTGATTCATCGCTCAATCTTAAAGCCATACTTCGACCTGAGCGTTTTCGACACGCGATTAATGACCACCGGATAGCCGAAGCTTTTCCCTCTGCCGGTACTACTTCAACGGGGACTCGATAAGTTGATCCACCTACACGTTTGGTTTCTGTTACTACATCGGGAGTTACCTTGCGCACTGCCTGTCGCAGAACAGACAGTGGGTTCCTATTTGTCCTTTACCTAATCCGCTTCATAGCCTGGTGGAAAATCTGATAAGCCAGTGATTTTTTGCCATTTTTCAGGATATGATCAACTAGCATATTTACTAATCGATTACGATAAATTGGATCTGATTCGATATTTTTCTTTCTGTTCACTACACTGCTCCGATGTAACGCGAGTTTACAAATATAAATCTGTCAGATTTGAATCAATTCTTTTATTTCAATTGTATCTTAAGCTACTATTTTGGCTTTTTCACCCCATATTGTAGGGTGGATCCACCGATTAGTCGGGGATCTCCCTCCAAACTGCACGTGCGACTTTCATCGAATACAGCTTTCCACATGATTGAATAGAAACTATTCAAAAGATTTTGAACCATTTCTTTATTTAAGGTGCAAATCATATTTACCCATGGCACATTGGGTATCCGTTTTTTCCTATTCCACGGATAGGATAAGTCAAAGTCTTCTAGACATACAAGGAAAAAAATCTTGCAATTCAATTGTCTTACTAGGAATGTCCGTAGGTTTCTCAATCCAATCAGTGGATGTGCATAAAGCTTTCACCGAATCTCCGTAGTCGTAATCTAAACCTGTTCCAAGAGGAAGAGACGTCCTAACATTTTCCAGGTGAGAGTTCAGGTAAAACTCAATTTGCTGGAATAGAACACCTTAGACACCAAGTTGTTTCATAAAATAGATAGATAATAATAAATTTCTATCAATCTCTGTAGTAGCAGGCTTCAGTCCCCTGGCAATGCTGGGTCGGCTACACATTTAACATATCAGAACAACTGATACGGAATCATTGCAATGATACGAGTTATGACAATGTTCTGCAACGCACTAGAACGCCCTTTTTTACGATCCTTAACCCCTACAGCATCTAAAGTTCCTCTAACAATGTGATACCTAACGCCGGGTAGGTCTTTGACCCTTCCGCCTCTTACGAGGACCACCGAATGTTCCTGCAAGTTATGGCCAATGCCTGGTATGTAAGCCGTTACCTCAAACTTGGAGGTTAGTCGAACTCTCGCGACTTTACGTAGGGCAGAGTTGGGTTTTTTTGGTGTAGTCGTGGAATAGTCGACAGCTCTAATGTCACTATACAGAACCGTACGTGAGATTCTCACCTCATACGGCTCCTCGTCATTCAATTACTCCTGGTGGGAAGAAAAGAAGCCCAAAAATTATCCCAATTGTTTTCAACTAATAAACGCAAAAGAGTTTACAAAAGAAAAAAGAAATAATTAAATCCTCTCCAATTCATTTTTAAGACTTCGGCTTTGCGCCCTACTCATTCCCCAGATCCCTCAACCCAGGTAGAAAGATGAAAAATCTATCAAATTGATAGGTAGATCTGTTAACGAGTTCCCAGTTTTCGTGCAAGTACTATGATGCGGATTGAGTATGGAGAAGATTGACGAGTCGGTATGGGCTTATCCGCATCATTAATCATTTTTTGATAAGGAATTCATTTTGAAATGAAGACAGTTTTGATATATCACTCTCGTTCTTTATTTCGTCTCGACGAGGCTACCTGAAGAGGATCCGGCAACCTAACGCTAACGAAGTATCCTAATCATCAGGTGAGCCAAAATACTGAATAGATAGGATCCGCCCACTACCTGGAGTTTGTTAGCGACGACGACGCCGAAGTGGCGGTGAAAAAGAAAACCAAGGCTACATACAGACAAAAAAGAAATAAAAATAAGTTAAGGTTAGTAGGTTATTCGTTTAGTCGATTGCGGCTTAGTCAGCCTGTTCCGTCACGAGCCACTGGTCAGGTTCCGCTGCATCT